CTAGCGGGCGGTGCGGCTACAGCTGGTGGGGAACTCGCTTTAGGAAAAAATGTCTTAGTAGCTTATATGCCATGGGAAGGTTACAATTTTGAAGACGCAGTACTAATTAGTGAACGTCTGGTCTATGAAGATATTTATACTTCTTTTCACATCCGGAAATATGAAATTCAGACTCATGTAACAAGCCAAGGTCCTGAAAGAATTACTAAGGAGATCCCGCATTTAGAGGCTCATTTACTCCGAAATTTAGACAGAAATGGAATTGTGATGCTGGGATCTTGGATAGAAACAGGTGATATCTTAGTAGGTAAATTAACACCTCAGACAGCGAACGAATCGTCATATGCACCGGAGGATAGATTATTACGAGCTATACTTGGCATTCAGGTATCCACTTCAAAAGAAACTTCTCTAAGACTACCTATAGGTGGAAGGGGTCGAGTTATTGATGTGAGATGGGTCCATAGAAAGGGGGGTTCCAATTATAATCCAGAAAGGATTCGTGTATATATTTTACAGAAACGTGAAATCAAAGTAGGTGATAAAGTAGCTGGAAGGCATGGGAATAAAGGTATAATTTCTAAGATTTTGTCTAGACAAGATATGCCCTATTTGCAAGATGGAATGCCCGTTGATATGGTATTCAACCCATTAGGAGTCCCCTCACGAATGAATGTGGGACAGATATTTGAATGTTCGCTCGGGTTAGCGGGGGATCTGCTAAAGAAACATTATAGAATAGCACCCTTTGATGAGAGATATGAGCAAGAGGCCTCAAGAAAACTAGTGTTTTCTGAATTATATGAAGCCAGTAAGCAAACAAAAAATCCATGGGTATTTGAACCCGAATATCCGGGAAAAAGCAGAATATTTGATGGAAGAACAGGAGATCTTTTTGAACAACCTGTTTTAATAGGAAAGTCCTATATCCTAAAATTAATTCATCAAGTTGATGATAAAATTCATGGACGTTCCAGTGGGCATTACGCACTTGTTACACAACAACCCCTTAGAGGGAGGGCCAAACAAGGGGGACAAAGAGTAGGAGAAATGGAAGTTTGGGCTCTAGAGGGATTTGGTGTTGCTCATATTTTACAAGAGATGCTTACTTATAAATCTGATCATATTAGAGCTCGTCAAGAAGTACTTGGTGCTACGATTATTGGAGCAACAGTACCTAACCCAGAGGGTGCTCCAGAATCTTTTCGATTGCTCGTTCGAGAACTACGATCTTTGTCCCTGGAACTGAATCATTTCCTTGTATCTGAAAAGAACTTCCAGATGAATAGGAAGGAAGCTTGATCTCAATGAATCAGAATTTCGATTCTATGATCGACCAGTATAAACATCAACAACTTCGAATTGGACCAGTTTCCCCTCAACAAATAAGGGCTTGGGCAAAAAAAATTCTACCCAATGGAGAGATAGTTGGAGAGGTGAAAAAACCCTATACTTTTCATTATAAAACCAATAAACCGGAGAAAGATGGATTGTTTTGTGAAAGAATTTCTGGACCCATAAAAAGTGGGATTTGTGCTTGTGGAAATTACCGAGGAATTGGGGCTGAAAAAGAAGACCCGAAATCTTGTGAAGAATGCGGGGTGGAATTTGTTGATTCTCGTATACGAAGGTACCAAATGGGCTACATCAAACTGGCATGTCCAGTGACTCATGTGTGGTATTTGAAACGTCTTCCTAGTTATATTGCGAATCTTTTAGATAAGCCCCTTAGGGAATTAGAGGGCCTAGTATATTGCGATGTGTGATTTGATCGAAATTTTCATTTGACAGATTTGGACTGATAAACTGTCATCTCATTCAATCTGATTGGGATGCCCCCGGCTCTGACATGTATCTTGGGAGGAGGAACATGAAGCTCAGAATTATGGGTGCATTCAAGACTTCAAAATGGAAGGAAAGGGGAATTGATCCATGGTCGATTCCGTAACAGATAATATAGGAATAGTTAGTTATACCTCGTGAAAAAAAAAAAGACTTTTTGTGGAATTATACATTCCATTTCTTTGAGAAAAAAATTCTGTTCAGACAAGCGAATATGGCATGGTTACGGGAGCCTATCTATCGCATATATGCTTCAAGGGATATCATGGCATAACCATCGAGGTGAGTAGGGACCTAAAAAAGATCGAATGGAACAATACAATATATAGACAAATAAATCCTTTACGAGTCCCAAAATATTTCTTTCAGGGGATTCATCATTTGAGGGGAAGTAGACTACTCAAGAATTTCACATTTCCTTTTTTCGTAAACATAAATAAACATAGAAGAAAGTAAAAAAGGTTAGAGTGAAAATAAAAAAGAAAATAAGATAAGAATGAATCAATGAAAGGCTGGTCCTTACTGGGAACTTGAGTAAAGAGTAGCTTTTTGTAGGGTTTTCTCGAACAAAGTTTAAAAAGAAGAAGAACCCCTTTTTTTGGTGTAACTACTTGAGCCGGATGAGAGGAAACCTTCACGTCCGATTGTGAGAGGGGGA